CATGTCCAGTTCTGTAGTAGAGATGGAATTGCGAAACAACCATCAACTATAACCCCAAAAGAACCAGATTCCGTAAACAACATAGAGGAAGAATGAAGGGAATATCTTATCGAGGTAATCATATTTGTTTCGGTAGATATGCTCTTCAGGCACTTGAACCCGCTTGGATCACATCTAGACAAATAGAAGCAGGGCGACGAGCAATGACACGAAATGCACGCCGTGGGGGAAAAATATGGGTACGTATATTTCCAGACAAACCCGTTACAGTAAGACCTGCGGAAACACGTATGGGGTCGGGTAAAGGATCTCCCGAATATTGGGTAGCTGTCGTTAAACCAGGTAGAATACTTTATGAAATGGGTGGAGTAGCAGAAAATATAGCCAGAAAGGCTATTTCAATAGCGGCGTCCAAAATGCCTATACGAACTCAATTCATTATTTCGTGATAGAAATGTATAACCACAGGAAAGAGGTCTTGGAATAAAAAAGCAATTGCGGGTTTCTTTTTTTTTTTTTTGACAAAGAATATTTCTTTTTTTTCTTCGCCCCTTTTTGTTTTGAAAGAACAGATTAAAAAATGATATGATTCAACCCCAGACCTATTTGAATGTAGCGGACAACAGCGGGGCCCGAGAATTGATGTGTATTCGAATCCTAGGAGCTAGTAATCGCCGATATGCTCATATTGGTGATGTTATTGTTGCTGTGATCAAAGAAGCAGTACCAAATATGCCTCTAAAAAGATCAGAAGTGATCAGAGCTGTAATTGTACGTACTTGTAAAGAACTCAAACGTGACAATGGTATGATAATACGATATGATGACAATGCTGCAGTTGTCATTGATCAAGAAGGAAATCCAAAAGGAACTCGAGTTTTTGGTGCGATCGCCCGGGAATTGAGACAGTTAAATTTTACTAAAATAGTTTCATTAGCCCCTGAAGTATTATAAGATAAGAAAGACAGAGTTATAGTAGAGTATTTGAATGAAATAGGTTAATTAATAGATTGTGTCTCACGTATATACCTTTACTAATTCATAACAAAAAAAGATCATGTTTATTATATCCAAATTTTGAGGCACCAATAATTTTAGTTCATTATGGGTAGGGACACTATTGCTGACATAATAACCTCTATACGAAATGCTGACATGCATAGAAAAGGAACGGTTCGAATAGCATCTACTAACATCACTGAAAACATTGTTAAAATACTTTTACGAGAAGGTTTTCTAGAAAACGTGAGAAAACATCGGGAAAACAGCAAAGATTTTTTGGTTTTAACCCTACAACATAGAAGGAATAGGAAAGGACCATATAAAACTATTTTAAATTTAAAACGGATCAGTCGACCTGGTCTACGAATCTATTCTAACTATCAAAGAATTCCTAGAATTTTGGGTGGGATGGGGATTGTAATTCTTTCTACTTCTCGGGGTATAATGACAGACCGAGAGGCTCGACTAGAAGGAATCGGCGGAGAAATTTTGTGTTATTGTTATATATGGTAATCCTTCTAATATCCGAATTAGATCCGAAATTTCCTATTTGTGAAAAAAAAAAAAAGAGAAAAGACGGGTTATCTAATATCACTCCTCCTCCATTAGTTGATACTTCAAGGGGGTTTTACCTGGAATGAAAGAACAAAAATGGGTTCATGAAGGTTTAATTACTGAATCACTTCCCAATGGTATGTTCCGGGTTCGCTTAGATAATGAAGATCTGATTCTAGGTTATGTTTCAGGAAGGATCCGACGTAGTTTTATACGGATACTACCAGGAGATAGAGTCAAAATTGAAGTAAGTCGTTATGATTCAACCCGAGGGCGTATAATTTATAGACTCCGCAACAAGGATTCGAACGATTAGGTGGTTTTTTTAACTTCAACATTACTTTTATGGGGATACAATTCGAGATTCAAAATTTCAAGAAACTTATTTTCTTCCAAGAAGTGGATTCGGAATTAAGTTAAGGTAAGGAATGACAAATATGAAAATAAGGGCCTCTGTTCGTAAAATTTGTGAAAAATGTCGACTGATCCATAGGCGGGGACGAATTATAATAATCTGTTCCAACCCAAGACATAAACAAAGACAAGGATAATCTTTCTAAAAGGAACTCTCTCAAGGACCCGATGTACAAATAAAAATAAAGGATCTGTTTTAACATGAAATGGATATATCCATATATCTCTGACTCATATTTATGAGATGATAAAATATGGCAAAACCTATACCAAGAATTGGTTCACGTAGGAATGGACGTATTGGTTCACGTAAGAGTGCACGTAGACTACCAAAGGGAGTTATTCATGTTCAAGCAAGTTTCAACAATACCATTGTGACTGTTACAGATGTACGGGGTCGGGTGGTTTCTTGGTCCTCTGCCGGTACTTGTGGATTCAGGGGTACAAGAAGAGGGACACCATTTGCTGCCCAAACAGCAGCAGGAAACGCTATTCGTACAGTAGTGGATCAAGGTATGCAACGAGCAGA